AAATGCCCAAGTTTCTTTTGGGTCCCAATTCCAATATGATCCCCATGCCTCATTAGCCCATACTGCTCCTGAAAGAATACCTACCGTTAAAAAGATAAAACCTAGACTAATAACACGATAACTCCACTGATCCAATTGTTGAATCAATCGGTATTTGTAATAATTCCTATCAGAAAGAAAAGAAGTATTTTGTACAACAGTGCTTATTTTATTTAGGTATTTGGTCTCATCAAAGTAAAATAACTTATTTAACAAATTTATGCTTTTACCAAAGATCCTTATGTCGTTTCGAAATGTAATGACTAAAAGAGCTACTGATAATAACGATCCACATAAAAGAGCTGCATAGCCCAATACCATCATACTTACATGCATCATCAACCATTGCGATTGTAAAGCAGGTACTAATATTGCGGATTGATGCATTTCGGGTAAAAGACCCGAAGTAGCAAAGCCTTGGGTAAAAATAGCACTTGGCGCGGTTATTGCGCTTAAATAATTTTTATGTTTTTTAAAATAAGGAACCCTATTAATAATGGAGAAACTCCAGGAAAGGAAAATGAATGATTCATATAAATCATTTAACGGAAAATGTCGCAAATAAACCCACCGTGTGATTAATAATCCGGTTATACAGAAAAAGCTCGCTAGCATGCCCTTTTCTGACGAATCATCTAGTTCTAAGATTTCATCCACTAAGAAGGTTATAAAATATAGTGTAATTAAAATTGAAACAATAGAAAAGGATATATGAGTTAATATATGTTCGAAAGTCGAAAATATCATATTTTTTTTTAGGAAAAGGGAGAGAGTACCTTAAATTACAGAATAAAAATGGGTAGTTTAATTACTTATAGGCCTTAGTTTATCTATTTTAGAAGATCCCATGCCGCCACTCGGACTCGAACCGAGATGCTCTAGCACTGCTTCCTAAGAGCAGCGTGTCTACCAATTTCACCATAGCGGCTTGCTCAAAATAATAATAACCTATTCATACTCAATCGTCCAGATTGAAGTAGTAAATTCTTGTTTAGGAAAGATGCAAATTCATGAATCTAAAATTTTTTAAATGTTTAAATGGGTATTCACTAATAGAGTTTTTATCTAGTTTTAGAATGTCAGTTAACTAAATAATAAGCTTTCGCATCGCATAGTTTAGCCTCTAAGACTTGTTGTAACTAAAGTGTTCTATCCCTAGATAGTTCTTCCTATCTAGGGATAGAACAAAAAATAAAAAACGTCCTTATCTCAATCTCAGCTTTGTTTTTAACAAAACAAAGCACCATTTTTCAAATTTAGGAATTCTTATTTTATTTTAATACCCTAAAAGCAAAGAAAGCTCTATTTCCTATTCCTATTGATCAATTCAAAAATATTAGGCTTTGAATTATATATAATATAACAAAATTTTGAAATGAATTTATTTTCGACTCCGTTCCGATTCATATTATTCCAAACGTTTGATTATTTATTTGGCAGCACAAAAAAACTTTTTGAATTCCCAGTCGAAAGAGATTTCGATAATGAAAAAGCTTTTAACGCTGCCCAATATCCCTTCTTTTTCCAATAATTTTTACGAATACGCTTTTTTGACATAGAAGTACGTTTTTTTGGAACTGCCATTCAAAACTGAAGAGATTACTCATTGCTATAGTTGGATGTGAAAGACATCTATCTATTATTAATATTAACCTTAATTTACTCTTAATTATCTATCTATTTTTTTAGATTTATTTTTTAGATAAGATAATACTCCTAGTTCCTAAAAAAAAATTAGGATATGTGATTCATTTATTTTTTTATTACATTTATATTACATACAATACACAATACACTATCCGGACAAAAGAAGTTCGTGACCTTAGTAGATCCTATGATTCATATCATAATTCATATTCAGAATGAAGTACGTTAGTTTGGTGAAATTCTTTGACCCTTTCTCTATCTCTATGGATATAAATTTTCCTAAAAATAATTGAAGTTTTTATTTTATGTATTTTGTATTTACCGAAATGGCTTATAATATCTTACTTAATAAGTAAGTATTCACTTTTCACTCGTTTTTCACTAGTTAAGGGTGATCTCATTTGACCAATTGTAACTTCTTGATTTGAATATTTCAAGGATTTGGTAAAGAATCAGACTAATTAAAAATATGAAATTTGGGTTTTGCATATTTTTTTTTTGATTGACTTTTTCAAAAGAGATAAGATCCGGTGAATCGGAAAGAATTAATAATTAATAATAAAAAAAAGGTTTTTTATGGAACATACATATCCATATGCATGGATCATACCTTTCGTTCCACTTCCAGTTCCTATCTTAATAGGAGTGGGGCTTCTCCTTTTTCCGACGGCAACCAAAAATCTTCGTCGTATGTGGGCTTTTCCTAGTAGTTTATTATTAAGTATAGTTATGATTTTTTCTGTGGATCTGTCTATTCAACAAATAAACAGTAATTCCATATATCAATATGTATGGTCTTGGACTATCAATAATGATTTTTCTTTAGAGTTCGGCCACTTGATCGACCCACTTACTTCTATTATGTTAATATTAATTACTACGGTTGGAAGTATGGTTTTGATTTATAGTGATAATTATATGTCTCATGATCAAGGATATTTAAGATTTTTTTCTTATATGAATTTTTTCAATACTTCCATGTTGGGATTAGTTACTAGTTCTAATTTGATCCAAATTTATATTTTTTGGGAATTAGTTGGAATGTGCTCATATCTATTAATAGGTTTTTGGTTCACACGACCTATTGCTGCAAATGCTTGTCAAAAAGCTTTTGTAACTAATCGTATAGGAGATTTTGGTTTATTCTTAGGAATCTTAGGTCTTTATTGGATAACAGGTAGTTTTGAATTTAGGGATTTGTTCGAAATATTCAATAACTTGAGTTATAATAATGAGTTAAATTTTGTATTTGTTACTTTATGCGTTTTTCTATTATTTTCCGGTGCAGTTGTTAAATCCGCGCAATTCCCCCTGCATGTATGGTTACCCGATGCCATGGAAGGGCCTACTCCTATTTCGGCTCTGATCCATGCTGCTACGATGGTAGCAGCAGGGATTTTTCTTGTCGCTCGTCTTCTTCCTCTTTTCATCGGAATACCCTACATAATGAATGTAATATCTTTTATAAGTATAATAACAGTACTATTAGGAGCTACTTTTGCTCTTGCTCAAAAAGATATTAAGAAAAGTTTAGCCTATTCTACAATGTCGCAATTGGGTTATATGATGTTAGCTTTAGGCATGGGGTCATATCAAGCTGCTTTATTTCATTTGATTACTCATGCTTATTCGAAAGCATTATTGTTTTTAGGATCCGGATCGATTATTCATTCAATGGAAGCTATTGTTGGCTATTCTCCAGATAAAAGTCAGAATATGGTTCTTATGGGTGGTTTAACAAAGCATGTCCCAATTACAAAAACAGCTTTTTTATTAGGTACACTTTCTCTTTGTGGTATTCCACCACTGGCTTGTTTTTGGTCCAAAGATGAAATTTTTAATGATACTTGGTTATATTCACCACTTTTTGCAATGATAGCTTGTTCCACAGCCGGGTTAACTGCATTTTATATGTTTCGGATTTATTTACTTACTTTTGAAGGGCATTTAAGCGTTCATTTTCAAAATTACAGTGGAAAACAAATGAGAATGAGTTCGCTCTATTCAATATCTCTATGGGGAAAAGAAGGCAAAAAGATGAATAAAAAAAGAAGTTTAGTAAATTTATTAACAATGAATAATAATGAGAGGGCTTCTTTTTTTTCAAATAAGACATACCAATACCAAATTAATAGTACTCTAAAAAAGATGACCCAACCCTTTATTACTATTACTCATTTAAAAACTTGTAAAAAGAAAACCCTTTTATATCCCCATGAATCAGATAATACTATGCTATTCTCTCTGCTTGTATTGGGCCTCTTTACTTTGTTCGTCGGATCCATAGGACTTCCTTTGAATCAATTGAATCAAGAAGGAACAGATTTGGATATATTATCAAAATGGTTAACTCCGGCTATAAACCTTTTACATAAAAATTTGACAAATTTGGTGGATTGGTATGAATTTGTGATAAATGCAATTTTATCAGTCAGTATAGCGTGTTTCGGAATACTTATAGCGTCCTTTTTATATAAGCCTTCTTATTCATCTTTACACAATTTGAACTTAATAAATTCATTTTTTTTAAAAAAAGGTCCTGAGCGTTTTTGGGGGGACAAACTCATAAATATAATATATAGCTGGTCATATAATCGTGGTTACATAGATGCTTTTTATGTAACATCTTTCACGAAGGGTATAAGAGGATTCGCTGAATTCACTTATTTTTTTGATAGACGAGTAATTGATGGAATTACGAATGCTGTTGGTATTACGAGTTTCTTTGTAGGAGAGGGCATCAAATATGTCGGGGGAGGGCGTATCTCGTCTTATCTTTTTTTGTATTTATCTTTCTTTTGTTTTTTGTTGTATCAATTTCTTTGTTTTTAAGTATTTCTAACTTCGAATTTTCTTGATTCCCATCCAGATCAGAAGTTTCATAAACTGGGCTATTTTTATAGCATGTCTCGTTAAAGTGAAAGTGGAATTCATCCTTTGTTTTGTCCGTTCCATTCACTCGGATCTCTTCCGTTTCATCGATTTTGTCCGGATCCTCCTTTTCTTCCGAAAAAAGGGAAGGAGAAGGATCTTCTTCGGTGGATCCCTCTTGTTCCTCTTTAGTCCCCTTGGTTTCGGAAGTTGTTTCTATTTCTACATCTGTTTCTTCCGTTTCTGAGGTTTCGTTCAGTTTCTTAGTAAGAATGGGTGACGGTATTCTGCCTAAATAGTAGACACAGGTAATAAATAAGAGAATACTAACGATTCGAGCCATAGAATCTCTCACTTCTGACACAAGGTACTTATTAGATCGAATAAGTACAAGTACAATAGATCTAATAGAATGATTTTGCGGTATCCAGACTAATACCAAT